GCTAGCGTAGCTTAACTAAAGCATAACACTGAAGATGTTAAGACGGGCCCTAGAAAGCTCCACAAGCACAAAGGCTTGGTCCTGACTTTACTATCAACTCTAGCTTAACTTACACATGCAAGTATCCGCACTCCCGTGAGAATGCCCTACAGTTCTCCGTCCGAAAACAAGGAGCTGGTATCAGGCTCATCCAATCAAGCCCACGACACCTTGCTTAGCCACACCCTCAAGGGAACTCAGCAGTGATAAACATTAAGCCATAAGTGAAAACTTGACTTAGCCAAAGCTAAGAGGGCCGGTAAAACTCGTGCCAGCCACCGCGGTTATACGAGAGACCCAAGGTGATAGACCTCGGCGTAAAGAGTGGTTAGGAAAGAACTAAAACTAAAGCCGAACATCTTCAGAACTGTTATACGTATTCGAAGGCGAGAAGATCAACTACGAAAGTGGCTTTATAACCTCTGAACCCACGAAAGCTATGATACAAACTGGGATTAGATACCCCACTATGCTTAGCCTTAAACATTGATAGCAAAATACACCTGCTATCCGCCTGGGAACTACGAGCATTAGCTTGAAACCCAAAGGACTTGGCGGTGCTTTAGACCCACCTAGAGGAGCCTGTCCTAGAACCGATAACCCCCGTTCAACCTCACCCTTCCTTGTTTATCCCGCCTATATACCGCCGTCGTCAGCTTACCCTGTGAAGGATATATAGTAAGCAAAATTGGCACAGCCCAAAACGTCAGGTCGAGGTGTAGCGTATGGAAGGGGAAGAGATGGGCTACATTCCCTAATGCAGAGAATACGAACGATGAAATGAAATATTCATCCGAAGGAGGATTTAGCAGTAAGCAGAAAATAGAGAGTTCTGCTGAAACCGGCCCTGAAGCGCGCACACACCGCCCGTCACTCTCCCCAAACCTAAAATTTTATTTACCTAAAACCAGATTAATCAGAAGGGGAGGCAAGTCGTAACATGGTAAGTGTACCGGAAGGTGCACTTGGAAAAACCAGAGTATAGCTAAGACAGAAAAGCATCTCCCTTACACCGAGAAGGCATCCGTGCAAATCGGATTACCCTGACGCTAAACAGCTAGCCCACCCAACCAAAAACAACAACTCATTTTTAATAAACCCAAATACACTACAAACCCCTAAATAAACCATTTTTCCCCCTTAGTACGGGCGACAGAAAAGGAATCTTGGCGCAATAGATAAAGTACCGCAAGGGAACGCTGAAAGAGAAATGAAACAACCCAGTATAAGCCCGAAAAAGCAGAGACTAAAACTCGTACCTTTTGCATCATGACTTAGTTAGTAAAAATCAAGCAAAGTGCACTTTAGTTTGACTTCCCGAAACTAGGTGAGCTACTCCAAGACAGCCTATTAATAGGGCACACCCGTCTCTGTGGCAAAAGAGTGGGAAGAGCTTTGAGTAGAGGTGACAAACCTATCGAACCTAGTTATAGCTGGTTGCCTGAGAAATGGATAGGAGTTCAGCCTCCTGGCTTCTTTCTTGACTACCCCCTTAGTCTTAATAGACCACCCTCAGACATTTTAAGAAACCGTGAGAGTTATTCAAAGGAGGTACAGCTCCTTTGAAACAAGATACAACTTTCCCAGGTGGGTAAGGATCATAATAAATAAAAGGTAAAATGTTCTGGTGGGCCTAAAAGCAGCCACCCCTATAGAAAGCGTTAAAGCTCAGACATATCACTACCCCTCCGATCCTGATAATTCAATCCCAACCCCCTAATTTTACCAGGCCACCCCATGCGAACATGGGGGTGACCATGCTAATATGAGTAATAAGAGAGCTCCAGCCTCTCTCCCTGCATACATGTAAATCGAAACGGACCTCCCACCGAATCATAACGGCCCCAACCAAAGAGGGTACTGAAAAACAGACCAAACAACTAGAAAACTTTTCAACAAATAACCGTTAACCCTACACTGGTGTGCTTCCAAGGAAAGACTAAAAGAAAAAGAAGGAACTCGGCAAACACACGAGGCCTCGCCTGTTTACCAAAAACATCGCCTCTTGCAAAATTAATAAATAAGAGGTCCCGCCTGCCCTGTGACTATATGTTTAACGGCCGCGGTATTTTAACCGTGCGAAGGTAGCGCAATCACTTGTCTCTTAAATGGGGACCTGTATGAATGGCATAACGAGGGCTTAACTGTCTCCTTTTTCAAGTCAATGAAATTGATCTTCCCGTGCAGAAGCGGGAATAATAACATAAGACGAGAAGACCCTATGGAGCTTTAGACACCAAGGCAGATCATGTTAAACACCCCCAAATAAAGGGCTAAACCAAAAGAAACCTACCCTAATGTCTTCGGTTGGGGCGACCGCGGGGAAACAAAAATCCCCCACGTGGAACGGGAGAATTCCTATTTCTCACCTCCTAAAACTAAGAGCCCCCGCTCTAGTAAACAGAATTTCTGACCAAAAATGATCCGGCAATGCCGATCAACGGACCAAGTTACCCTAGGGATAACAGCGCAATCCCCTTTTAGAGCCCATATCGACAAGGGGGTTTACGACCTCGATGTTGGATCAGGACATCCTAATGGTGCAGCCGCTATTAAGGGTTCGTTTGTTCAACGATTAAAGTCCTACGTGATCTGAGTTCAGACCGGAGTAATCCAGGTCAGTTTCTATCTATGATATGATCTTTTCTAGTACGAAAGGACCGAAAAGAGAAGGCCTCTGCTTAAAGTATGCCTTACCCCCACCTAATGAAGACAACTAAAATAGGCAAAAGGGCATACCCTTATGCCGAAGAAAATGGCATGTTAAGGTGGCAGAGCCCGGTAACTGCAAAAGACCTAAGCCCTTTCCACAGAGGTTCAAGTCCTCTCCTTAATTATGATATCAATCCTCATTACCCACATTATTAATCCTCTAGCCTTTATCGTACCCATTTTGCTAGCTGTTGCCTTCTTAACCCTTCTTGAACGAAAAGTGCTTGGCTATATACAACTACGGAAAGGGCCTAACATCGTAGGACCTTACGGCCTACTCCAACCTATCGCCGACGGAGTTAAACTATTCATTAAAGAGCCCATCCGTCCCTCAACCTCCTCCCCCATTTTATTTTTAATAACCCCAATGCTAGCCCTCACTATTGCTCTAACCCTGTGGGCCCCAATACCTATACCCCACCCTGTAGCTGACTTAAACCTTGGAGTATTATTTATCTTAGCCCTTTCCAGCCTCGCCGTTTATTCAATTCTAGGCTCAGGATGAGCCTCCAATTCAAAGTATGCTCTTATTGGAGCACTACGCGCCGTCGCCCAAACTATCTCATATGAAGTTAGCCTAGGATTAATCCTCCTCAATGCTATTATCTTTACAGGGGGTTTTACACTTCAAATCTTCAACGTCGCCCAAGAAAGTGTGTGGCTAATCTTACCCGCCTGACCCCTGGCCGCAATGTGATACATTTCTACCCTAGCGGAAACCAATCGTGCCCCTTTTGATTTAACAGAGGGCGAGTCCGAGTTGGTCTCCGGCTTCAATGTCGAATACGCAGGGGGCCCCTTCGCCTTGTTTTTTCTAGCAGAATATGCTAATATCTTACTTATAAATACGCTTTCTGCGACACTATTCTTGGGTGCCTCCCACATCCCGACAATGCCAGAACTCACCGCCATTAATCTTATAACTAAAGCAGCCCTCCTTTCAATTGTTTTCCTCTGAGTCCGTGCCTCATACCCCCGATTCCGGTATGACCAGCTAATGCACCTAATTTGAAAAAACTTTCTCCCCTTAACCCTCGCCCTAGTAATCTGACACCTCGCACTCCCAATCGCATTTGCAGGTCTACCCCCACAGTAATGGGTCTGGAGTTGTGCCTGAAACAAAGGACCACTTTGATAGAGTGTATAATGGGGGTTAAATTCCCCCCAACTCCTTAGAAAGAAGGGGATCGAACCCTATCTGAAGAGATCAAAACTCTTAGTGCTTCCAATACACCACTTCCTAGTAAGGTCAGCTAATTTAAGCTCTTGGGCCCATACCCCAAACATGTTGGTTAAAACCCTTCCTTTACTGATGAACCCCTACATTCTAGCCACCCTACTATTTGGATTGGGCCTAGGAACCACAATTACATTTGCAAGCTCACACTGACTCCTCGCCTGAATAGGTCTTGAAATAAACACCCTAGCCATTATTCCCCTTATAGCCCAACACTACCACCCCCGAGCAGTCGAAGCAACCACCAAATATTTCCTTACACAAGCCACCGCTGCCGCCATGCTACTTTTTGCCAGCACTACTAATGCCTGACTCACAGGACAATGGGACATTCAACAAATGGCCCACCCCCTCCCTATTACCATAATCACCCTTGCTCTCGCATTAAAAATTGGACTCGCCCCCGTTCATGCATGACTGCCCGAGGTTCTCCAAGGATTAGACCTAACCACAGGACTAATCCTATCAACATGACAAAAACTCGCACCATTTGCCCTACTCCTACAGATTCAACACACCAACTCAACCCTCCTTATTTTGCTCGGCCTTATGTCCACTCTCGTTGGGGGATGAGGAGGACTGAACCAAACCCAGCTACGAAAAATCCTTGCCTACTCCTCAATTGCACATCTCGGCTGGATAATTTTAGTATTACAATTCTCCCCCTCCCTCACTTTTATAACCCTTATTATTTATCTAATTATAACAACCTCAACATTCCTAGTATTTAAACTTAATAAAGCCACCAGCATCAATACCCTCGCCACCACCTCACTTAAAATCCCAACAATAACTGCTCTTACCCCCCTTATTTTTCTCTCACTTGGGGGCCTACCTCCCCTAACGGGATTTATACCGAAATGATTAATTATTCAAGAATTAACTAAACAAGACCTTGCCCCGACAGCCACCCTAGCTGCACTAAGCGCCCTTCTTAGTTTATATTTTTACCTGCGACTCTCCTATGCAATGACACTCACTCTCTCCCCCAACAATATCTCTGGCACCACCCCCTGACGTCTAACTTCCCCCCAACTTACTTTGCCACTTGCCACTTCGACCATAGCAACCCTAGCCCTTCTACCCCTAACCCCTGCCGTAACCGCACTAATAACCCTCTAGAGACTTAGGATAGTACAAGACCAAGGGCCTTCAAAGCCCTAAGCGGGAGTGAAAATCTCCCAGTCCCTGATTAAGACTTGCGGGGTATTATCCCACATCTCCTGCATGCAAAGCAGACACTTTAATTAAGCTAAAGCCTTTCTAGACAGGCAGGCCTCGACCCTACAAACTCTTAGTTAACAGCTAAGCGCTCAAACCAGCGAGCATCCGTCTACCTTTCCCCCGCCTGTCAGAGCAAAAGGCGGGGGAAAGCCCCGGCAGGCGTTAGCCTACTCCTTGAGATTTGCAATCTAATATGTCGAACACCTCGGGGCTTGATAAGAAGAGGACTTTAACCTCTGTCCATGGGGCTACAACCCACCGCTTGGGCTCTCAGCCATCTTACCTGTGGCAATCACACGTTGATTCTTCTCGACTAATCACAAAGACATCGGCACCCTTTATCTTGTATTTGGTGCTTGAGCCGGAATAGTGGGCACAGCCTTAAGCCTGCTTATTCGGGCAGAACTAAGCCAACCAGGCGCTCTCTTAGGGGATGACCAGATTTATAATGTAATCGTTACCGCCCATGCATTCGTAATAATTTTTTTTATGGTTATACCAGTCATGATCGGCGGCTTTGGAAACTGGCTCATCCCTCTAATAATTGGGGCCCCAGATATGGCATTCCCTCGAATAAACAACATGAGCTTTTGACTACTCCCTCCCTCCTTCCTACTCCTTCTTGCTTCTTCAGGGGTAGAGGCTGGGGCCGGAACCGGTTGAACAGTTTATCCGCCCCTTGCGGGAAATTTGGCCCACGCCGGGGCATCCGTTGATCTAACCATTTTTTCCCTCCATCTGGCAGGAGTTTCCTCAATCCTGGGGGCAATTAATTTTATTACGACCATTATCAACATAAAACCTCCTGCAATTTCACAATACCAAACCCCTCTGTTTGTTTGAGCTGTGTTAATTACAGCTGTTCTTCTCCTACTCTCTCTGCCCGTACTCGCTGCTGGCATTACAATACTCTTAACAGATCGAAATCTTAACACCACTTTTTTTGACCCTGCAGGAGGAGGGGACCCAATTCTTTACCAACACCTCTTCTGATTTTTTGGACACCCAGAAGTTTACATTTTGATTTTACCAGGCTTCGGAATAGTCTCCCATATCGTTGCCTACTATTCTGGCAAAAAAGAACCCTTTGGCTATATGGGTATAGTATGAGCCATAATGGCCATCGGCCTCCTGGGGTTTATTGTATGAGCCCATCATATATTTACTGTTGGCATAGACGTAGACACACGTGCTTATTTTACGTCCGCCACTATAATTATTGCAATCCCCACAGGTGTAAAAGTCTTTAGTTGACTCGCTACTCTTCACGGAGGGGCTATCAAATGAGAAACACCCCTTTTATGGGCCCTTGGCTTCATTTTCCTATTTACAGTAGGGGGCCTAACAGGTATCGTACTGGCCAACTCATCCCTAGATATTGTCCTGCATGATACCTACTACGTAGTAGCCCATTTCCACTATGTCCTCTCGATAGGAGCAGTATTTGCTATCATTGCAGCCTTTGTTCACTGGTTCCCACTATTCTCAGGATATACCCTTCACAGCACTTGAACAAAAATTCACTTTGGAATTATATTTATTGGCGTTAATCTCACATTCTTCCCCCAGCATTTCCTTGGACTGGCAGGCATGCCTCGGCGATACTCAGACTACCCGGATGCTTATACCCTATGAAATACTGTCTCCTCTATTGGTTCACTAATTTCCCTTGTAGCAGTTATCATATTTTTGTTTATTATCTGAGAGGCATTTGCCGCTAAACGTGAAGTAATAACAGTAGAACTCACTACAACAAACGTAGAGTGATTGCATGGCTGCCCTCCCCCCTACCACACATTTGAAGAGCCCGCCTACGTGCAAATTCGATCAAATTAACGAGAAAGGGAGGAGTTGAACCCCCATAAGTTAGTTTCAAGCCAACCACATAGCCGCTCTGTCACTTTCTTCATAAGACACTAGTAAAATGGAATATTACACTGCCTTGTCGAGGCAGAGTTGGGGGTTAAAATCCCGCGTGTCTTGCAAATTAATGGCACATCCCCTACAACTAGGTTTTCAAGATGCAGCTTCACCTGTCATAGAAGAACTTCTACATTTCCACGACCACGCCCTAATAATTGTCTTCTTAATTAGCACACTAGTACTTTACATTATTGTGGCTATGGTTTCCACCACTCTAACCAATAAATACCTCCTAGACTCACAAGAAATTGAAATCATTTGAACAATACTCCCAGCAGTAATCCTTATTCTAATTGCACTACCCTCCCTCCGCATCCTCTACCTAATAGACGAAATTAATGACCCTCATCTCACAATTAAAGCCATGGGCCACCAATGGTACTGAAGTTATGAATATACAGACTACGAAGATCTCGGGTTTGATTCTTACATGATTCCTACACAAGAACTAAGTCCTGGGCAATTTCGACTTCTAGAAGCAGACCACCGAATAGTTATTCCAGCAGAATCCCCCATCCGAGTCCTAGTTTCTGCAGAAGACGTCCTTCACTCTTGAGCGGTCCCAGCCCTTGGTGTAAAAATAGATGCAGTACCAGGGCGTCTAAACCAGACAGCTTTTATCGCATCTCGCCCAGGCGTCTTCTACGGGCAATGCTCTGAAATTTGTGGAGCAAATCACAGCTTTATGCCTATCGTAGTTGAAGCCGTCCCTATTGAACACTTTGAAAACTGATCCTCCCTAATACTTGAAGATAACTCGCTAAGAAGCTAAATAGGGCCTAGCGTTAGCCTTTTAAGCTAAAGATCGGTGACTCCCAACCACCCCTAGCGACATGCCTCAACTCGACCCCTCACCCTGGTTTGCTATTCTAGTCTTTTCTTGAATTATTCTCCTGACTATGCTCCCCCCAAAAGTCTTGGCCCACGAATTCCCAAATGAACCCACATCCCAAAGCACAGAAAAACCTAAAACAGAAGCCTGAAACTGACCATGACACTAAGCTTTTTTGACCAATTTATAAGCCCTGTTTTTTTAGGCATTCCCTTAATTGTCATTGCACTACTCCTCCCCTGCATTATCTTCCCGACCCCTACAACACGTTGACTAAACAACCGACTTCTCGCCGTCCAAAGCTGATTCATTAACCAATTTACCAGCCAACTCTTTCTGCCTCTAAACCTAGGGGCCCATAAATGAGCCGTAATATTTATATCACTTATACTATTCCTCATTTCTCTCAATATACTAGGGCTCCTCCCCTACACCTTCACACCCACTACACAACTCTCCCTCAACATAGGCCTTGCTGTACCCCTTTGACTAGCAACCGTGATTATTGGTATACGAAACCAACCAACCATTGCCTTAGGCCACCTCCTTCCGGAGGGAACCCCTACCCTCCTAATCCCCGTGCTTATTATTATCGAGACAATTAGTCTCTTTATTCGACCCCTTGCCCTAGGAGTACGGCTAACAGCTAACTTAACAGCTGGTCACCTTTTGATTCAACTAATCGCAACAGCTGCCTTTGTCCTTATACCCCTTATGCCAACAGTAGCAATCCTAACCGCAGCCCTATTATTTTTATTAACCCTTTTAGAAGTTGCCGTGGCAATAATTCAAGCCTACGTCTTCGTACTACTACTAAGCCTCTATCTCCAAGAAAACGTTTAATGGCCCACCAAGCACACGCATACCACATAGTCGACCCCAGCCCTTGACCCCTAACAGGCGCAATTGCTGCCCTTTTAATGACATCAGGCCTTGCAGTCTGATTCCACTTTCACTCCACAACCCTAATAACCCTAGGCCTGGCCCTTCTTCTTCTTACAATGTACCAATGATGACGAGATATTATTCGAGAAGGCACATTCCAAGGTCATCACACACCCCCCGTTCAAAAAGGCCTCCGCTACGGAATGGTACTATTTATTACCTCTGAAGTCTTCTTTTTTCTAGGCTTTTTCTGAGCCTTCTACCACGCGAGCCTCGCCCCCACCCCTGAACTAGGGGGCTGCTGGCCCCCAACAGGTATTACAACCTTAGACCCATTTGAAGTCCCCCTCCTTAATACAGCTGTGCTGCTAGCCTCGGGAGTTACAGTTACTTGGGCACACCACAGTATTATAGAGGGAGGACGAAAACAAGCAATTCAAGCACTAGGTTTAACCATCCTCCTTGGCTTCTATTTCACTTTCCTTCAAGCCATAGAATATTATGAAGCACCCTTTACAATCGCAGACGGAGTTTATGGCTCTACATTCTTCGTAGCAACGGGCTTCCACGGACTACACGTTATTATTGGCTCCACATTTTTAGCTGTTTGCCTGATCCGTCAAATCCAATACCATTTCACATCTGAACACCATTTCGGGTTCGAAGCAGCCGCCTGATACTGACATTTCGTAGACGTCGTTTGACTCTTCCTTTACATCTCTATCTACTGATGAGGATCTTAATCTTTCTAGTACTAAAGTAAGTATAAGTGACTTCCAATCACCTGGTCTTGGTTAAAGTCCAAGGAAAGATAATGAATTTAATCACAACAGTAATTATTATCACTGTCCTACTCTCTACCCTCCTCGCCACCGTATCCTTTTGACTCCCTCAAATAAGCCCAGACCAAGAGAAATTGTCCCCCTATGAATGCGGCTTCGACCCCCTGGGGAGTGCCCGACTACCCTTCTCCCTACGCTTCTTTCTCGTCGCCATCCTTTTCCTCCTCTTCGACTTAGAGATCGCCCTCCTCCTACCTCTCCCCTGAGGAGATCAATTAGCCTCCCCACTAACCACATTCCTCTGAGCCACCACTGTCCTAGTTCTACTCACCCTCGGCTTAATCTATGAATGAGTTCAAGGAGGCCTCGAGTGAGCCGAGTAGGTTATTAGTCTAAGAAAAACATTTGATTTCGGCTCATAAACTTGTGGTTAAAGTCCACAATTACCTAATGACCCCCGTTCACTTCGCTTTTTCCTCAGCCTTTCTTCTAGGATTATCAGGTCTAGCATTCCACCGAACCCATCTCCTATCCGCCCTTCTCTGTGTAGAGGGAATAATACTTTCTCTGTTTATTGCCCTTTCTCTATGAAACTTACAGCTGGAATCTACTAACTTTTCAACCTCCCCTATGCTCCTTCTAGCATTTTCAGCTTGTGAGGCAAGCGCAGGTTTAGCCCTCCTAGTAGCCACTGCCCGCACTCATGGCTCAGACCGCCTCCAAAGCCTAAACCTCCTACAATGCTAAAAGTTCTTATCCCAACCCTAATACTTGTTCCTACAGCCTGAATAGTTCCCACCAAATGACTGTGACCTACCTCCCTTCTTCACAGTCTAGTTATTGCACTAATTAGCCTTAGCTGACTAAAAAATTGTTCAGAGGCGGGCTGAACCTCCCTTAACCTATATATAGCGACGGATCCCCTCTCAGTCCCCCTTCTAGTTCTCACCTGCTGACTATTACCCCTTATAATCTTAGCAAGCCAGAACCACACAGCCTCCGAGCCCATTAACCGACAACGACTATTTATTATACTACTAACGTCATTGCAAATTTTCCTCATTCTGGCCTTCAGCGCCACCGAAATCATCATGTTTTATATTATATTTGAAGCTACCCTCATCCCCACACTTATCCTTATCACACGCTGAGGGAACCAAACAGAACGACTCAATGCCGGCACCTACTTTTTATTTTATACCCTAGCAGGCTCATTACCCCTTCTAGTTGCCCTTCTACTTCTCCAAAATAATATGGGGACCCTCTCCCTATTAACCCTCCAGTATTTTAACCCCACTCCCCTTCTGACAAATGCAGACAAATTATGGTGAGCAGGCTGCCTACTAGCCTTCCTCGTAAAAATACCACTGTACGGCGTCCACCTATGGCTCCCTAAAGCACACGTTGAGGCCCCAGTCGCAGGCTCCATAATTCTGGCCGCCGTTCTCTTAAAACTAGGAGGCTACGGTATAATGCGTATAATAATTGTACTTGAACCATTAACTATAGAATTAAGCTACCCCTTCATTATTTTCGCCCTCTGAGGGGTAATCATAACAGGGTCAATTTGCTTACGTCAAACAGACCTAAAATCCCTAATCGCATACTCCTCCGTCAGTCATATAGGCCTAGTTATTGGAGGCATCCTCATCCAAACCCCGTGAGGATTTACAGGTGCCCTTATTCTTATAATCGCCCATGGCCTAACATCCTCCGCCCTATTTTGCCTGGCAAACACCAATTACGAGCGCACCCACAGCCGAACTATAGTATTGGCACGAGGACTACAAATAGCCCTACCCCTCATAACCTCCTGATGATTTATTGCAAGCCTCGCCAACCTTGCACTCCCTCCCTTCCCTAATCTAATGGGCGAATTAATAATTATTACCTCCTTATTTAACTGATCTTGGTGAACTATCGCACTAACAGGTACTGGAACCCTAATTACAGCAGGATACTCGCTATACATGTTTCTCATAACCCAACGGGGACCGATCCCAGCACATATTATTGCCTTAGACCCTTCTCACACTCGAGAACACCTACTAGTGGCCCTTCATCTCCTCCCCCTAATTCTCCTGATCCTTAAACCAGAACTAATCTGAGGATGAACCTCCTGTAGGTATAGTTTAACCAAAAACATTAGATTGTGATTCTAAAAATAGAAGTTAAAATCCTCTTACCCACCGAGAGAGGCTCGTCAGCCGCAAAGACTGCTAATTTTCGCCACCTTGGTTAAACCCCAGGGCTCACTCGAACTGCTCCTAAAGGATAATAGCTCATCCATTGGTCTTAGGAACCAAAAACTCTTGGTGCAAGTCCAAGTAGCAGCTATGCACCCTACTCCCCTCATAATAACCTCAAGCCTTATTATTATTTTACTAATTCTGACATACCCCCTATTAATGACCCTATCCCCCCAGCCTCAACAAGACAACTGAGCCCTATCCCAAGTTAAAACAGCAGTAAAACTAGCTTTCTTTTCAAGCCTCCTCCCCCTGTTCCTCTTTCTCAACGAAGGAGCAGAAATTATTATCACCAGCTGAAACTGAATAAACACAATAACCTTTGACATCAATATTAGCTTTAAATTCGACCACTACTCAATTATCTTTACCCCTATTGCTCTATATGTAACCTGATCCATCCTAGAATTTGCCTCATGGTACATACACACAGACCCCTACATAAACCGATTCTTCAAATACCTTCTTGTATTCCTCATTGCTATAATTATTCTAGTAACAGCAAATAACATATTTCAACTTTTTATTGGCTGAGAAGGCGTCGGCATTATGTCTTTCCTTTTAATCGGATGGTGGTACGGACGAACAGATGCTAATACTGCTGCCCTGCAGGCAGTTCTATATAACCGAGTTGGAGACATTGGCCTCATTTTCGCAATAGCATGAATAGCCATAAATTTTAACTCCTGAGAAATACAACAGATATTTGCAACCGCTAAAGACTACAATCTTACTTTCCCCCTACTAGGTCTTATTATTGCTGCTACCGGCAAATCCGCCCAATTCGGGCTTCACCCATGGCTTCCTTCAGCCATGGAAGGTCCTACGCCGGTATCTGCCCTACTTCATTCTAGTACTATAGTCGTAGCAGGAATTTTTCTCCTCATTCGAATAAGCCCTCTAATAGAAGACAACCAAACTGCACTTACCACTTGCCTATGCCTAGGCGCCTTAACTACTCTTTTTACCGCAACTTGTGCCCTCACTCAAAATGATATCAAAAAAATCGTTGCCTTTTCTACATCAAGCCAATTAGGCCTAATAATAGTGACTATCGGACTAAACCAACCTCAACTTGCCTTCCTCCACATCTGCACCCATGCCTTTTTTAAAGCAATACTTTTCCTCTGCTCCGGCTCAATTATTCACAGCCTAAACGACGAGCAGGATATCCGTAAAATAGGTGGCATACACCACCTTACTCCTTTTACCTCTTCTTGCCTCACCATTGGGAGTCTAGCCCTTACAGGCACCCCTTTCTTAGCAGGTTTCTTCTCTAAAGATGCTATTATTGAAGCTCTAAACACATCCTACATCAACGCCTGAGCCCTAGCCTTAACTCTTATAGCCACCTCATTCACCGCCATTTACAGCCTCCGGGTCGTTTTTTTCGTATCTATGGGCCACCCCCGATTTAATTCACTACCCCCCATTAATGAAAATATTACAGCCGTTATCAACCCCCTCAAACGACTTGCTTGGGGAAGCATCATCGCCGGACTCCTTATCACCTCAAATATCTTCCCCCTAAAAACACCTGTAATATCAATGCCACCCCTTCTAAAACTAGCCGCCCTAATTGTAACAATCGCTGGCTTACTCATTGCCTTAGAACTAGCGCTACTAACAAGCAAGCAACATAAATCTCTGCCCCTATTGTCACCCCACAATTTCTCCAACATGCTTGGCTTCTTCCCAGCAATTGTTCACCGTTTCATCCCTAAACTAAATCTTACCCTAGGGCAGGCAATCGCAAGCCAAACAATTGACCAAACCTGACTAGAAAAACTGGGACCAAAAGCCCTAATTACCTCTAACACCCCTCTAATCTCAACAATAAGTAATGCTCAGCAGGGAATAATCAAAACCTATCTTACCCTATTCCTCCTAACACTAGCCCTCGCAACCCTTACATTTATTTATTAAACAACCCGAAGGGCACCCCGACTTAAACCCCGCGTTAACTCTAGCACTACAAATAAAGTAAGAAGTAATACCCAAACACTAATTAGCAACATGCCCCCACCTAAAGAGTACATTAAGGCAACCCCTGCAATGTCCCCTCGAAATAAAGAAAACTCCTCAAACTCATCCACAAATACCCAAGAAAATTCATACCACCCACCCCCTAACAAAGCGGAACACCCTGTCACGACCGCTAAATACATAATTATGTAGACCGCAACCGATCGACTACCTCAACTCTCAGGATGGGGATCAGCAACAAGAGCTGTTGAATACGCAAACACTACCAACATCCCCCCTAGATAAATCAAAAATAGTACTAGAGACAAAAAAGAACCCCCATGACCAACTAAAACCCCACACCCCATACCCGCTACCACTACTAAACCTAAAGCAGCAAAGTAGGGGGAAGGATTAGAAGCAACCGCAATTAATCCTAACACTAGACCAAATAAAAACAAAAACATGATATAAGTCATAATTCCTGCCAGGATTTTAACCAGGACTAATGGCTTGAAAAACCACTGTTGTTATTCAACTACAAGAACCTTAATGACAAGTCTCCGTAAAACTCATCCCATCCTAAAAATTGCAAATGACGCATTAGTAGATCTACCGGCCCCTTCAAATATCTCAGCCTGATGAAATTTTGGCTCTCTTCTTAGCCTCTGCCTTATCGCCCAAATCCTCACAGGACTATTCCTTGCCATACACTACACCTCAGATATCGCAACAGCCTTCTCATCTGTAGCCCACATTTGTCGAGATGTAAACTATGGCTGACTCATTCGGAATATGCACGCCAACGGCGCATCCTTCTTCTTCATTTGTATTTATTTACACATTGGTCGAGGACTATACTACGGCTCTTACCTTAATAAAGAAACATGAAACATTGGAGTTGTACTCCTCCTTTTAGTAATAATAACCGCATTTGTAGGCTATGTCCTCCCCTGAGGACAAATATCCTTCTGAGGGGCCACCGTTATCACCAACCTTCTCTCTGCGGTCCCCTACGTTGGAAACACCCTCGTTCAATGGATCTGAGGCGGCTTCTCAGTAGATAACGCCACCCTCACCCGGTTTTTCGCCTTCCATTTCCTATTCCCCTTCATCATCGCCGCAGCAACAATAATTCATCTACTCTTCCTTCACGAAACAGGCTCCAACAATCCACTAGGATTAAATTCAAACGCAGACAAAATCCCATTTCACCCCTATTTTTCATATAAAGACTTACTAGGATTTGCCGCCCTCCTCACTATCCTCTCATTGATATCACTATTTTCACCAAACCTATTAGGAGATCCAGACAACTTCACTCCTGCAAATCCCCTAGTCACACCTCCTCATATTAAACCAGAATGATACTTCTTATTTGCCTACGCAATTCTCCGCTCAATTCCTAACAAACTAGGAGGAGTACTAGCCCTCCTTGCCTCCATCCTAGTACTTATAGTCGTACCCATCCTTCACACCTCAAAGCAACAAGGCCTAACATTTCGACCTCTAACACAATTTTTATTCTGAACCCTGATTGCAAACGTTCTTATCCTTACTTGAATTGGAGGAATGCCTGTCGAACATCCTTACATTATCATTGGACAAATTGCCTCTTTACTGTACTTTTCCCTATTTTTAATTTTAACACCCTTAGCAGGGTGATTAGAAAATAAAGCCCTTGAATGGTCATGCATTAGTAGCTCAGTTTTAGAGCACCGGTCTTGTAAACCGGACGTCGGAGGTTAGAATCCTCCCTACTGCTCAAAGAAAGGAGATTCTAACTCCTACCCCTGGCTCCCAAAGCTAGGATTCTAAATTAAACTATTCTTTGTTCAAATACATATATGTATTAACCCCATACATAAATATTAACCATATAATGAGTATTTAAGGACATACATGCTTTATCACCATTCTAGGATTATACCATTTATGCCATCAACATTAAACTAAAATAAACATAAACCATCAAAAATAAAGATACATTATTGGAGTAAAGACGGGCGAAACTTAAGACCGAGCACCACCGTCCATTGTCGAAGATATACCAGGACTCAAAATCTAGACGCTTCTCAAAGGTTTAATGTAGTAAGAACCGACCATCAGTTGATTTCTTAATGTCCATAGTCATTGAAGGTGAGGGACAACTATTGTGGGGGTTTCACAGAGTGCACTATTCCTGGCATTTGGTTCCTACTTCAGGGCCATAGATTGATATTACTCCTCCCACTTTCATCGACGCTGACATAAGTTATTGGTGGCATACATTCGTTTCGTTACTCCCCAAGCCGAGCGTTCACTCCACGGGGGTCAACATTTTTTTTTTCTATTTCCTTTCAATTGGCATTTCAGAGTGCACACGGTAGTAACAAACAAGGGTGTACATTTTCCTTGCTGCAAGGAAAATGTAATAATGTTGGAAAGACTTTTATAGAAGAATTACATAACTGATTTCAAGAGCATAAAGTACAAGTTCTTCTCCTAAAAATCCTGTTATTTCCCCCCTGGGGTTTTGCGCGTAAAACCCCCCTACCCCCCAATACTCCTGAGATCACTAACACTCCTGAAAACCCCCCGGAAACAGGAAAACCTCTAGTAGTATATTTTTTAAGTCCAAAGTGTGTCTATTTACATTATTAAAATAATGCTTAT